TTTATGAAACTCTTTGACCCCCGAATTTGGAGTATCCTACTTTCACGTGATTCACAGGGTTCAACAAGCAATCGATATTTCACGATCAAAGGTGTAGTACTGCTTGTAGTAGCGGTCCTTATATCTCGTATTAACAATCGAAAGATGGTCGAAAGAAAAAATCTCTATTTGATGGGGCTTCCTCCTATACCTATGAATTCCATTGGACCCAGAAATGAGACATTGGAAGAATCTTTTTGGTCTTCCAATATCAATAGGTTGATTGTTTCGCTCCTGTATCTTCCAAAAGGGAAAAAGATTTCTGAGAGTTGTTTCATGGATCCGCAAGAGATTACTTGGGTTCTCCCAATAAATAAAAAGTGTATCATGCGGAGTTCGCGATGGTGGAGGAACCGGATCGGAAAAAAGAGGGATTTTAGTTGTAAGATATCTAATGAAACCGTAGCTGGAATTGAGATCTCATTCAAAGAGAAAGATAGCAAATATCTGGAGTTTCTTTTTTTATCCTATATGGATGATCCGATCCGCAAGGACCATGATTGGGAATTGTTTGATCGTCTTTCTCCGAGGAAGAAGCGAAACATAATCAACTTGAATTCGGGACAGCTATTCGAAATCTTAGGGAAAGACTTGATTTGTTATCTCATGTCTGCTTTTCGTGAAAAAAGACCAATTGAAGGGAAGGGTTTCTTCAAACAGCAAGGAGCTGAGGCAACTATTCAATCAAATGATATTGAGCATGTTTCCCATCTCTTCTCGAGAAACAAGTGGGGTATTTCTTTGCAAAATTGTGCTCAATTTCATATGTGGCAATTCCGCCAAGATCTCTTCGTTAGTTGGGGGAAGAATCAGCACGAATTGGATTTTTTGAGGAACGTATCGAGAGAGAATTTGATTTGGTTAGACAATGTGTGGTTGGGAAACAAGGATCGGTTTTTTAGCAAGGTACGGAATGTATTGTCAAATATTCAATATGATTCCACAAGATCTATTTTCGTTCAAGTAACGGATTCTAGCCAATTGAAAGGATCTTCTGATCAATCCATAGATCATTTCGATTCCATTAGAAATGAGGATTCAGAATATCACACATTGATCGATCAAACAGAGATTCAGCAACTAAAAGAAAGATCGATTCTTTGGGATCCTTCTTTTCTTCAAACGGAACGAACAGAGATAGAATCAGATCGATTCCCGAAATGCCTTTTTGGATCTTCCTCAATGTCCCGGCTATTCACGGAACGTGAGAAGCAGATGAATAATCATCTGCTTCCGGAAGAAATCGAAGAATTTCTTGGGAATCCTACAAGATCAATTCGTTCTTTTTTCTCTGACAGATGGTCAGAACTTCATCTGGGTTCGAATCCTACTGAGAGGTCCACTAGAGATCAGAGATTTTGGAAGAAAAAACAAGATGTTTCTTTTGTCCCTTCCAGGCGATCGGAAAATAAAGAAATGGTTGATATATTCAAGATAATTACGTATTTACAAAAAACCGTCTCAATTCATCCTATTTCATCAGATCCGGGATGTGATATGGTTCCGAAGGATGAATCGGATATGGACAGTTCCAATAAGATTTCATTCTTGAACAAGAATCCATTTTTTGATTTATTTCATCTATTCCATGACCGGAACAAAGGGGGATACACGTTACACCACGATTTTGAATCAGAAGAGAGATTTCAAGAAATGGCAGATCTATTCACTCTATCAATAACCGAGCCGGATCTGGTGTATCATAGGGGATTTGCCTTTTCTATTGATTCCTACGGGTTGGATCAAAAAAAATTCTTGAATGAGGTATTCAACTCCAGAGATGAATCGAAAAATAAATCTTTATTGGTTCTACCTCCTCTTTTTTATGAAGAGAATGAATCTTTTTATCGAAGGATCAGAAAAAAATCGGTCCGGATCCACTGCGGGAATGATTTGGAAGATCCAAAACTAAAAACAGCGGTATTTGCTAGCAACAACATAATGGAGGCAGTCAATCAATATAGATTGATCCGAAATCTGATTCAAATCCAATATAGCACCTACGGGTACATAAGAAATGTATCGAATCGATTCTTTTTAATGAATAGATCCGATCGCAACTTCGAATATGGAATTCAAAGGGATCAAATAGGAAATGATACTCTGAATCATATAACTGTAATGAAATATACGATCAACCAACATTTATCGAATTTGAAAAAGAGTCAGAAGAAATGGTTTGATCCTCTTATTTCTCGAACCGAGAGATCCATGAATCGGGATCCTGATGCATATAGATACAAATGGTCCAATGGGAGCAAGAATTTCCAGGAACATTTGGAAGATTTCGTTTCTGAACAGAAGAAGCGTTTTCAAGTAGTGTTCGATCGATTCCGTATTAATCAATATTCGATTGATTGGTCCGAGGCTATCGACAAACAAGATTTGTCTAAGTCACTTTGTTTCTTTTTGTCCAAGTCACTTCTCTTTTTGTCCAAGTCACTTCCCTTTTTGTCCAAGT